TAACACGAATAAGCAAAAAAAAGATATTTCCTTTTCTATTATAGATACGCCCTGTGCTCTTTATTCTCTGGACTATGATTACATAGCCCAAAGGTAAAGTGGCCAGCATAATGCAATATTAGCCTTTAATTTAAAGGCTTGAGTGAATTTTTGGTCTATGTCAGTTAGTAAGAGCCGCTGTACCCCGCAGCCTTTCCAATCACGCCTGTGAATGCCCTTACTATTACACAATAACGGCTTCAGTCGCGATTATGAATATCACTAAGGCGCAGGGCGCTCTAATAATCTATTCCGTTTGAACTTTATACATAAACAGTTACTTCTATCGTTAAGCCCTATTGGGGCCAGGTTAAAGGGCGCATGAGGCGAATTATCATCCAACAGCCAGGGAGCGGCAGATTAGTAGAACAGCGCATTAATAATTCGCATGTCGGAATAGTTTAGTCGGTTAGAACAGCGGGATCATAATTCGCACACGAGGGTTCAAATCCCCCTTCCGATAGGAACTTTCGGATAAGAATTGAACCTACGGGAGGCAAAAAAAAGATATATATATCTTTTTTTTGCTGGTCACTAACCTTATCCTAAATCTCCTTCTTCTATGATAGGCCACGGTAAAGAAAGATTTACGATGTTTCTTAGGATAACTAGAAATGCAACATAATGAATGTTGTTTTGACAAAAGGATCAATCATATAAAGTACACCTTTAGTAATTCTAGATCTTGTTCACGAACTAAGTGGCTATACTCTTATGTTATATCAACAAAGTAGAATTAGCCGTTATGCTAGTAGCTTATGAATCATCATAGGTAATTCAATTCATTGTTGTAGCTCCACAAAAAATGGGAATGCGCGCGAATGTATGTTGCTCCGGCTTGTTGCAAGATAAATTTAAGTAGGTCTACATGGCTTGCTTTCGATGGCTCTATTTGTACGTAAGGAATAAGTCAAGATAGAAGTGGTAAGAAAGGGGCAGTAAACAACATTATAACATAGGGCAGGGCCCTGTGATTAGACAAGCCATGTAGAAAACAAACACGGCTAAGAGCATCTCGAGAAGCGGTTGTATCTTATGTAAGTTATAATTAATAATTAGATTTATTTCTAAATCTGAAGTAAATTCGCATGTTATATATATGCCGTGACTTAAAAATACGTAAAGACTAAAATTCCATATAAGGCATCTCTGGCGGCAATTTGATGTAGCCGACGCGTGGCCTGCGGCTTTGCGGGGCCGGGGCGCTTCTCAGCGGCCGAAGGTTTTTCTCCTAGGGTTTTAGAAGAAATCAAAATAAAGTCAAGTTAGAGAGCTTTGTGATCGGCGAGAATCGCCGAAGAGCACTTGTGTAGTCTACCTCATCGAACGCAGGAAACCTACGACTGAGCAAGTTCCCTTTTTACTCTATTCATCAATCGCTACGCGCTTCCGGGCACTATGGTAAGACGTGAAAACACCCGATCCCATTCCGACCTCGAAATGTGAAATCGTCTTACGCTATATGTACTGATTTATCAATTTCGGGAGACATGGTCCAGGCCCGGACAACGTCCAATTTCAATTATTCTAAAACGCTATTGAAAGTGATGAACAATCAATCGCGAGGCCGAAGGTCCTAGAGGACTAAGCTCGCCAAATAGTACTATGCAACACTCGGCGCCTACGGATGAATCATCATAGAGACTCGCAAGAAAAAAATGACATATTTCTAATAAAGAACTCTACTTAGGGCGGGCGGGGAACTGCTGCGCAAAAAGAAATATTTTGCGGCGCCGTTGAAGAAAACCTTATTATGTGCGCGGGATAGAGTAATTGGTAACTCGTCAGGCTCATAATCTGAATGTTGTGTAGGTTCAAATCCTACTCCCGCCAAATATTTTAAGTGGTTTTTTGTGGAACAGCGGGATTTATACAAAAAGCAGCAGTGCATCCATAACTTGGTTATTTCTGCGCGTTCTTGATCTATTTTTCGGTTATAAAGATATTGAAATAAAGAAATGAATGGTGTGATAAGACAAATACTCATTATATTGTGTCTAGGCGAAAGGAACCCTGTATTCTGCTTGTAATGCGAATGATGCGATATGTAAATAAAAGATACGTATTATTCTATTGATGATCTGAAATAGTCATTTACAGTATAATGAAGGGATTAATCGATCCAGTTATTTTAGTGGCCTGGATTTTCGTATGCCTTTTTTTTCATCAGATGTTTTTTCTTTTTTTTTTTCTGGAAAAATATGCACAAAATGCATAAACCTTCGTCTTCAAGCCTGAATGCACCCGCTTCAGTAAATGACCTGACTAGAAGGCAAGCCCACCATTCTGAAGTATGAATAGAAGTCTCATTGGCGAATATTTTGGTAGTGACTAGTGAGGTAGGTGCAATTCCTACTGTATCCAAAATAATGCATCGGATGAATGCCTAGGCATTGAGAAAGAAGGACGCTTTCAAGAGCGAAACGCCATGGGGAGATACCGTCTGTGATCCATGGATCTC